AACAAAATGAACAAAATTATACCCATAATACCTATGTCAGCTTTTTGTCTGAATACAAACAAAATGAATTGCTTTCTAGATGATCCTTCTAGAAGAAGGTGATTCTAACAATCTTTCTAGTTACTTCGTTCTCTATTTCTATTTGAGAGGATCCTAAGGAAAAGGATTTTGTTTCCACCGAGCTAAAACAATATGGCGATGTCTCTAGTAAACCAAAGACATCGTTGAATAGCTATTTTGCTTCAATTTCTTTCTTTAGACATCCAAAAAAAAATGGAAGATTTAGTTACGATTGGAAATTGACTTTTTATCTTCAGCCATGGATCCTTTACTCATACTTATTCAATTGGAAGTCTTGATCCAATTCAAAAATTATGTTTCGCAATTTCATAATCCAACTTTTCAATTTATAAGTGACTCATGGATACAAATCACGAGAATGTGTATTTTTTTCTCGACTTTATCATTGAGAGGTAAAGGATTAAATCCTTTTAAGAAATAAAGTTTTTGATCGGAATATGAATAAAACCGAAAGACCCTTTAACTATTAAAGGGCTAATAGAACGAATCACACTTTTACCACTAAACTATACCCGCTACAATATGATTATTGTATACAAATGGAGCTTTTGTCGAACAAGATAATTGAGCATGATCAAGATAGGATCATCAAACTTGGAGTGTTGAACTTTTTCGTGGGTAGATAAAAATTTAATGAGATTCGGAAAAGAGGCTTCATTTAATTTCAATTAAATAACTAAAGTTTTCTTTTTTGCTGAAAGAAGATAGATACGGATCGAAAAAAACACTACAATCATAACAGAAAAATGCATTGTCCAGAATCTATAGTTTCTTTTTTAGTTCGGAAAATGAAATAAAAAATAAAATCTAACAAGAAAAAAAATGGAAACAGTTTTTATTCTTTTTGTTGTTGCTTGAATATAAAATATTCAATTGAATATAATAATATAATAAAAAAAACAAATATTTGTGTTTTCAAATCAGATATCAGATAAATCATTATTTATCTATAATTCGTTAGAACAAAAAAAAAAAGGCCCGGCTAGGTACTGACCAGGCCAGGCCATCAGAATAACAAGGGCCTTTCGAACAAAATCAACACAAGGAGGTCTTCCTTATTTTTCTTTAGTTCGATTAGTGGCGGGCTCGAGCCCCTCTTTTAGTTTAGAATAGAGAAAAAAGAGAGAGAAAGACTCCTTACATTATGTGTAATGTAATGTAGTAATTATCTTTTGCAATTGGGAGAGATGGCTGAGTGGACTAAAGCGTCGGATTGCTAATCCGTTGTACGAGTTATTTGTACCGAGGGTTCGAATCCCTCTCTTTCCGTTTCCGTTAATGACTTGCTTTATTTTATTTTTCAATTTTGAAAATCTTAGTTAAGCGTGTGGAATAGATAAAATCCTAAGAAAATTTGAAAATTTCCCAAGGAAAACCCTTTGGATTTTATTCTTCACGTCCAGGATTACGCCCCGGATCATTAGATAGGAATCCAAAGATAAAGAGAGAAACAAAAAATATCACTACGGTATAAACGAAGAGTTTCAGAGTAAGCATTACACAATCTCCAAGATGATTTTTTGGAAAAAAAAAAGAGAATAGATCTTCCATTTTTCTACCACATATCCTATTTTGACACCACTCCAAATTCGATATTGTGGGAGACCCTAATGGGGTTAGGGTCTTTCACTGGAAAGGGGGTCAAAAATGAGGAAATGGGGGTAAGCCGGATTTATGGCGACTATCCAAGAATTTCAGTGTGCTAATCTAGGATTCATACTCTAAAACTTATCTGATTTTCTCAATTGTTAGAATTTTTCTCGAAGAAATCATGCATTTTCTAAGATATTATTATTAAGGATCTCATCGAAAACTTACAGCAGCTTGCCAAACAAAAGCTAAGAGAAAAAAAAGCACAGGTATGACTGGCATAACATCTACGATTGGATTCAAAAAAGCATACGCTTCAGGCAATTTGCCGAAGAAAAAACTACTCGAATAAAGGGCAGAATTAATACAGATCAAACTAACGATATTAAGCATAACAGACATTTTGTTCTTGGAGATAATTGCATTTTGATTGAGTTTTTGATATAAGGAACAAGGAAGAAAGTAAGTAAGGTAGACAAAAAATCCTTCTTTTTCTTTGAACCCACCCAACCAAAAATCCTCCAATTCTCAAAGGAGAATAGAAGAAATCATATTTTCATACAATATCTTAATTGAATTCTATGTAATGATCAATAAATTAAGTTGAATTCTATATCTATATGTATCAAAATCCTAGTACCAATCTATTCTATAGATATATAGATATTTGTAGATATTTGGACTGGAGTTGACAAACAACCAATACCAATATTATTGTTTCTTAGTGTAGATTAGAAATTGAAATGGGGCGTGGCCAAGTGGTAAGGCAACGGGTTTTGGTCCCGCCATTCGGAGGTTCGAATCCTTCCGTCCCAGTACATATCCATTTTTTTATGCTCCATTATGACTATAGAAAGAAGTAGGTCAGTGGATAGGAGTAAATCCGTATTCATTTTAATATCTGTGTCTGTTCGAATCTCATTAACAAATGATCAAGTTACATATCATATAGAAATATGTTATGGAGCCGATATATTTTCTTTGAATCCCATTTTATTTAGGTATTTCGTGTTTGGCTCTAAGTAAAAATTGGAAATCTACAGAACAATTGAGGCAGGGGTGATTTCCCCTATCACCCTTTTATTCACTTTATGATAAGAGTCGATTATTGTGAAATATTACTTAATCCCATGTTAAACAAAATCTATAATCTATAAATATATATCATCTAAAATATATAAAATGAGGAAATGTTTCGCTTATATGGTATGTATCGTTCTATTTCAATGACAATAATTTTTCGGTTTTTGTCAAAAAGATTTTTGATACCTTAAATTATTTAAATTCTATATTATAGAATATCTATAACAGTGACAACTCTTTAGTCTATCTGATAGATACGAAAAACCCTCCTTATTTTTTTTATTTTCGTAATCAGACGAAAAGAATAAAGATTCAAATCTTAACTTAGATAATTTTTTTATCCATCTCATGAAAAAAAAATTGGATTTCGTTTTTCTTTTATCTATTTAAAATTAAATCAGTGATGAGTCAATTCAAAAAGAAAGACTTATCTTCCTATGAAGATCAAACGTCATGCTTATTGTCCAATTTTCTTCAAATTAAATAATGATGTCTAAATAGGAAACTTTTTCAATTTCAATTAGAACTATTTTTATTAAATATTTTTAATGATTGCTTGTAAGTGGAATCTTTATTTGGTACTCAAAAAGTAGGAAATCGTTTAATCTATCCTGTTGAGTCACTTGAAGATGGAGATTAAAAAAGTTATTCGTTTATATATTTCGATTTCTTGCTATTATCTATATATTATTATCTATATATTATTTATGTATGTGAAAGATGCTGTCTTGCTAAGACTTTTTCAGAAAAATCGTTTCATATCATATATAGAAGAAAAAGCCTAGATTACGATGTCTATGTACAACTGAACCAATGACTATTCATGATTCCATAATTGAATCAATTCCATACCGGTTCCAAATTAGAGGAATATTATGGTAAAACTTCGTTTGAAACGATGTGGTAGAAAGCAACGTGCGACTTGAAGGACACGATCCGTTGTGGATTTTTCCATCCACCATTTTCGATTTATCTAAGGATGAGAGTGCTCTTGGCTCGACATTGTTTGTTCTGTTACACTCGATTTTTTGTTGGGTTGTAAATAGTCCACGATGAAGCTCGAGTAGAAAAGATTAATTCATTTCTCGGGGGCAAGGATCTAGGGTTAATGCCAATTAATCGGAACAACTTCGTAAACGTATCTTCCATATATAGAAATCGAAAGGATCCAATTCGAGCAAGTTTCCAATTCAAAAGCAAGACTTGTTAGAATTTAGCAAACTTTTTCGATTCAAAGTGTATCACACGTGAATCAACTGTCCGTAGGATTCTTTGATAGAAAGAAATCAAAAGGGGGGTATGTTGCTGCCACTTTGAAAGGATTAAGAAGCACCGAAGTAATGTCTAAACCCAATGATTTAAAATAAGGATAAAGGATCTAAGAACAAGGAAAGACCTTTTTAATTGTCTCGATAGTCTCACTAATTGGATCAGACTAAAGAATCCAAATAGAATTTGAAACGAGACAAAAGACAAACAAAAGGGGTTAAAGACCACTCAATAAATGAAAGTGACTAAAGATTTTTCCTTTGAGCTATTTGAGAGTTATCCAACTTGAGTTATGAGTACGAATGATTTCTTTTTCATTTTCAGGAAGGAAAAAAGACTGAAATCGGAGTCTAATTGATTTTCTAGGCCCATTTGTCATTTAATTTATTAGAATTGCATACATAGACAAAACTTCGAAGCAAATCATTTTTCTCGAGCCGTACGAGGAGAAAACTTCCTATACGGTTCTAGGGGGGGTGTTGGTCATCTACATCTATCCCAATGAGCCGTCTATCGAATCGTTGCAATTGATGTTCGATCCCGAAGAGAAGGAAAAGATCTTAGAAAAGTGGGGTTTTATGATCCAATGAAGAATCAAACTTATTTAAACGTTCCTCTTATTCTATATTTCCTTGAAAAAGGTGCTCAACCCACAGGAACTGTTCAAAATCTTTTAAAGAAAGCGGAAGTTTTTAAGTAACTTCCGTCTAATCAAACGAAATTCAATTAAAGAAAGACTGAGGGGGGGTAGCAACTTGTATATAACTTTGTATAATTTTGCTCGACTTGTTTTTTGATTTCCCCCCCCTACTGCTGTAATTGTTTCCGTTGAATCTGATATCTAGAACGACAAAACCTTAGTTTATTGATTTTCTAAATAGCAAATTCGGACATTTTCTTCAATTGTGTGGTTTTCATTGGAACTCGACTAACCAACAAGGAATCCACTTTGCTTATTCCACTTAGATTCATGAAAT